AGCTTGGCCTTTCATAAGTGGAGATAGAATAAAGCGACCGTAATAAAGGCGTTTACTGTCTATTCTTGATTCAACACATTTCCACTGTAGTGTCCGAGTAGATACGGTTACTTTCTCTCGAACCATAATAATATTATTTTACTTGATTGAATTATTTATTTCTCTTGTTTCTCTTGAAATTGGTTCACTATTAATTTCTACACACGTCTTTTTTTCGGAGGTCTACATCCATTATGTGGCATAGGGGTTACATCCCGTACAAAAGTTAATAGTATACCACTTCTACGAATAGCTCGTAATGCTGCGTCTCTTCCAAGACCGGGACCTTTTATCATGACTTCTGCTCGTTGCATACCTTGATCCACTAAAGTACGAATAGCATTTGTTGCGGCAGTTTGAGCGGCAAAGGGTGTCCCTCTTCTCGTACCCTTGAATCCAGAAGTACCGGCCGAGGACCAGGAAACCACCCGACCCCGCACATCTGTAACCGTGACAATGGTATTATTGAAACTTGCTTGAACATGAATAACCCCCCTTGATATTCTAGGTACACTCTTACGTGAACCCATACGTACATTCCTACGTAAACCGGTTCTCGGTATAGCTTTTGCCATATTGTATCATCTCATAAATATGAGTCAGAAATATATGGATATATCCATTTCATGTCAAAAAAAATTCTTTATTTGTACATTGAGCCCTTTAGCGAGTCTGATTATCCTTGTCTTTGTTTATGTCTTGGGTTGGAACAAATTACTATAATACGCCCCCGCCTACGGATTAGGCGACATTTTTCACAAATTTTACGAACGGAAGCTCTTATTTTCATATTTCTCATTCCTTATCTTAATTCTGAATCTACGTGGTAGAAAATAAGTTTCTTGAAATTTTGCATTTCGAATTGTATTGAATAAAAACCACCTAATCTTTCGAATCTTTGTTTCGGAGTCGATAAATTATACGCCCTCTGGTTGAATCATAACGACTTACTTCAATTTTGACTTTATCTCCTGGCAGTATGCGTATAAAACTACGTCGTATCTTTCCTGAAACATAACCTAGAATTAGATCTTCATTATCTAATCGAACCCGGAACATGCCATTTGGAAGCGATTCAGTAATTAAACCTTCATGAATCCATTTTTGTTCTTTCATTCCAGGTAAAGCCCCCTTGAAGTATCAACTAATAGAGGCGAAATGATATTAGACAATTCACCTCCCCCTTTTTTTTTACAAAAAAGAAGAGGTTTCCGATCCCATTTGAATATTAAAAGGATTACCATATATAACACAAAATTTCTCCACCGATTCCTTCTAGTCGAGCCTCCCGGTCTGTCATTATACCTCGAGAAGTAGAAAGAATTACAATCCCCATCCCACCTAAAATTCTAGGAATTCGTTGAGAGTTAGAATAGATTCGTAGACCGGGTCGACTGATCCGTTTTAAATTTAAAAAATTTCTATAGGGCCTTTTCCTATTTCTTCTATGGCGCAAGGTTAAAACCAAAAAAAATTGATTTTTTTCTCGATGTTTTCTGACGTTTTCGATAAAACCTTCTCGGAAAAGTATTTTAACAATACTTTCGGTAATATTAGTCGATGCTATGCGAACAACTCTTTTTCTATCCATATCAGCATTTCGTATCGAGGTTATTATCTCAGCAATAGTGTCTCTACCCATGATGAATTTAAATTATTGGTGCCTCAAAATTGGATATAATTAACATGTTTTTATTTATTTTTTTTTGTTTTTGAATATGAATTTTTCAAGGTATATGCGTGCGACACAATCTACGAATTAATCTAGTTTTTAATCTATTTCTTTCAAATACCCCAAATCTATGACGATCTAAGTTTATTTTATAACACCTCCGGAGCTAATGAGACTATTTTAGTAAAATTTAATTGTCTTAATTCCCGGGGGATTGCACCAAAAATGCGAGTTCCTTTTGGATTTTTTTCTTGATCAATCACAACTGCAGCATTATCATCATATCTTATTATCATACCGCTATCACGTTTTAGTTCTTTACAGGTACGAACAATTACAGCTCTGACTACTTCTGATTTTTCTAGGGGCATGTTTGGTACTGCTTCTTTGATCACAGCAACAATAACATCACCAATATGAGCATATCGACGATTACTAGCTCCTATGATTCGAATACACATCAATTCTCGAGCCCCGCTATTATCCGCTACCTTTAAATGGGTCTGAGGTTGAATCATATCAATTTTTTAGTCTATTCTTTTAATGCTAATGCAAAGGATGAAGAAAATAAAAGAAATACTATTTGTCTAAAATAAGAAACCTGCAGTTTTGTTTCATCCCCAAGACTCATTTCTCTTGGTTTTACTATCCCGAAATAATAAATTGAGTTCTTATAGGCATTTTGGATGCTGCTATTAAAATAGCCCTTCTAGCTATATTTTCGGTTACTCCACTCATTTCATATAGTATTCGTCCCGGTTTAACAACAGCTACCCAATATTCGGGGGA